TATCTAAAAAAAATCTATCATTTATTGGCTATTGGGTATGAAATTTATGGTTTCTCTTGGTGTAAATCCAATCAGCTCCATTTAAGATAAGAAGCAATATCCCATTGGTAGCAAATGTTATCCATTAAGCGGGATAAATCCTATTTCTTTGTCAAACAAAAATATTATGCTCCCATTCTTGCAAAACAAAACGGACTAACAGGGTCAGCTATCCAGAGCTAACCTTCAAAATGAAATACCGTTACTGTATAGGGAGATCTCATTGTGAAAGACCTATTACAATTTTTCGTTTTGAGCCTAGAAAAAGAAAAAATTGTGGCCAGGAAGGTTATAGTAGCAAAAGCCATTGGAATTTTTTTTTATACATTGGAAAAATAAGTTTTGTTATTCATAGACCAGGAACGGAGAAAAGAATAACTCAAAAAAAAAAAATCGATTAGTTATTCATAAAAGTTTAATTTATTAAATGACCAGAGTTAAACGCGGATATATAGCTCGAAGACGTAGAAAAAAAATTCGTTTATTTGCATCAAGCTTTCAGGGGGCTCATTCAAGACTTACTCGAACTATTGTTCAACAGAAAATAAGAGCTTTGGTTTCGGCTCATCGGGATAGAAATCGGCAAAAGCGAGATTTTCGTCGTTTGTGGATCACTCGGATAAACGCAGTAATTCGCGAAAAGGATATATACTATAAGTATAGTATATTTATAAATGATCTGTACAAGAGAAAGTTGCTTCTTAATCGTAAAATACTTGCACAAATAGCTATATTAAATAATAAAAATATAAAGTAGAAAATAGTCTAATAAAATACGAGAATTTAGTCAGAGCCCATTGAATTCATTAATTCAATAAAAAAAATATTGATTCTCCATGATTTTTTTTTTACAACACGACAGGATTCTAGGATTTTGCGATTTCGAAAAAAACATCCATCTGGGTTGGAGTTCCGATTAGAATTTGGATTCAATTTAATAAAGAGTAAGCCTATTTCATTTTGGTTCTAAAACCCGTAGTTCTAGCGATCGACTCGGCTCTTTCAAATTGTTTTTCATTATTAAGAAAAGGTAACGAAGATAAAATACGAGCTTGTTTTATAGCAATAGTAATTAATCGTTGTTGTTTCAAGGTCAATCTATTCACTCGCCTAGATAATATTTTTCCTTGTTCACTAATAAATCGACTAATTAAACTCATGTTTCTATAATCAATTTTATCCCCCGATCCAATCGGGGGCAAACGTCTGCGAAATGATCGCTTAGATTTAAGAAAGGGTCGCTTGGATTTATCCATGGTTTTTTAGTTTCTTTTTTATTCTTTATTTTATATTATATTGATTTGTCTTTCTAATAAATAGAATTCGAATATGCTAATTATACTTATAACGTAACGCAAATCCTATTTATTATGTTATGATTCATTTTTATTAATTCGAATTCTTTTTTTTACCAAATAGGATTTATAGAAATCTCTATCAAGAATGTATGTTCTTTTGTCTTGTTCCTTCATAGATAAGCCTTCGTTCTATTTGATTTATTTTTTTATTTCTCCATGAATTGTATGTTTATGACAATAGGGACAAAATTTTCTTAATTCCAATCGACTAGGCGTATTGTGTCGATTCTTTTGAGTAATATATCTGGAAATACCCCTTGATTTTTTATTAAGATTCTTTCGGACACAACTAGTACATTCCAAAATAACTCTAACTCGAACATCTTTACCCTTGGCCATGAACCTCCTTTGTATTTGTTATTACTCTTATATTTTCGACCGGAAGCGAAGAGAAAGGACAAAAAGGAATTTATAATACAAAATACAAGAAAAAAGATTTCGTTGTAAGTAATAAAGAAATAGTAAATAAACTCTAAGGAATCAAAAAAGGAATCCAAATATTTATAAATAGATTTCGAATCACAGTAGAATATTTCAATCAAGTATCTTGTATAAGACCGTTTCCCTAAACCGATCTTTTCATTCCCGCTTTTTTTTGACTGAAAGTGAATCCACTTTTTTATTTGCGAATAAAAAAGAGAAAGGAGGGGAAGAAGGATTAGTCACAGATAGTGAATTCTCTCCCTAATCTTCCTTACCCCCCTCCCATGTCAATAACTAAAAAGAAAAAAAGGGGAATGTCAACGCATCCGGGAAAAAACGATTGATTTCTATCAATAGGCCTGCTAAAGATCCGAACCATAGAGTACTTAATACCGGTGCCACAGAGAGATATGTTTTTAGATCTCGCATTGAAAATCCTCCTTGTTGAGCTCTGTATTTTAATACATAAATGTAATACATATATGCTATATGATCAGATACATATGTAGTTAATGGCCACATATCTTTGTACATAAGATCTCTAAGTCAAATTCAAATGTAAAGCAATCCGGTAGATGATAGATACGATTTGACTTTTTAAGAAAAAGATGTACCCTTGCTCCTGATAATGATAATTTCCGAAAAGTATTTGATTGATTTTTACTTTATTTTATAGCAAT